ACCTTAGGTTAATTTAATTTGATAAAAGGAAATAAAATTGCCCGAACCTCTCCTATTTTATTTGAGTTTAGGTTTAATTAAGTTTGACGAGAATAATACTCTACGACTAGCAATTCATTTATTTTTAAACCGACCCATTTACTATCTATTATTTGATTGACCAGTCCTTTATATTGGACTGGGTGCAGAGTCAAATGGTTTGGCACTTCCGCCTGAGGGGAAGAGTTGAGAGAATTTTGAACCAGAGTTCTGGATTTTTGTTCATCCTTCGCCATAATAATATCTCGAGGTTTGCAGCGATAACTTGGTATATCTACTATACGCCCATTCACTAAAATATGTCTATGGTTAACTAATTGGCGGGCTGCGGGAATAGTCGAAGCCATACCCAATCGAAAAAGGATGTTATCCAAACGCATTTCAAGTAATTGTAGTAAAACTTGACCTGTTGACCCCTTGGCTTTTCCGGCGATATGAACGTATTTAAGTAATTGTCGTTCTGTAAGACCATAATGAAAACGCAATTTTTGTTTTTCTTCTAGGCGAATACGATATTGAGATTTTTTCCCGGAACGTGGTTGGTTTCTAAGATCACTCCCGGCTTTAGGCCTTTTATTAGTTAGTCCTGGTAAAGCCCCCAGGCGACGTATTTTTTTGAAACGAGGTCCTCGGTAACGCGACATAAAATAAAGACTCCTTAATTCTTATTTAGAATTCATTTCATTCTTTTTTTTTATTTGATTTTACAGAATAAATCTAAACTCAAACTGAACTAAATGAAGCGAAGTTTGCTGAAGTAGTGTACTTCTACTATTACTATACAGAAGAATGAGATAAATTGGATAAATAGTCAAACTTTCTATTATTATCTATTATTATATATATAAGAATAAGAATATATAAGATCCTTTTCCTGGCATAGTCATGAGTTCCCCCTAGAACTTCCAAAATTCATGGATTTTGGAAAGGGGGGAAGACACTTTTCAATATTCTTTGATTTCAAAGGAAGATTCTCCATTTTTTAAAAATGGAATAAAAAAATGAAAAATATAAAAAAGCCGGCTATCGGAATCGAACCGATGACCATCGCATTACAAATGCGATGCTCTAACCTCTGAGCTAAGCGGGCCCATATTATAGTAATAGAAATTTTCTATACATAGGAATTCAAGACACTATTTCTCTAAGTATAGTGTCTCTAGAAATCTAGAAAAGAATAGAATCCATAATTACCAATAAATATTGGATATTATCGAACATAACGATTTCTATAGCGATATAAAATTTTTGAATTCTTTATCACAATTCTAAATTCGAATAGAATAATATTGGATAGTCAATCTTAAATATTTTTAGATAGTCAAACTTTTTTATTTTGAATTCACATGATATTTGAAATTCTTTTTGTTCCACTTCTCCATTTTCTATCCTACAATATTTCTCTATATTTCTTCCTAATTTGGTTGATTAATTATAACTAATCAAACATTCCTCGGCTTTCATTCGTAAAAGGGGAAGTTAAGAAGAAAAAAAGGATCGACCCTTTAAGTATCCCAATTGCATGGGAAAAGTGGCATGAAGAGAAAGATATATAAAGGATATATATCAATCTATATTGAATTGCCGATACAGAAATGATAAAATTCAATTTGATTCAATCAAATACGGGTTTCCTATAGGTAAGCAAAAAAGACTTTTTCGAGATAGTAATCGCTATCTAATAAATTCAAAGGTTCTAGTATAAATGAAAGAAAAAAGGAATAATATTCTAATAAAATCTTAATCTCAAAACAAGGGGATATGGCGAAATCGGTAGACGCTACGGACTTAATTAGATTGAGCCTTGGTATGGAAACTTACTAAGTGATAACTTTCAAATTCAGAGAAACCCCGGAATTAATAAAAATGGGCAATCCTGAGCCAAATCCTGTTTTCTCAAAAAAAAGGATAGGTGCAGAGACTCAATGGAAGTTGTTCTAACAAATGGAGTTGACTGCGCCGGTAGAGGAATCTTTCCACGGAAACTTTAGAAAGGATGAAGGATAAACCCATCTATTGAATACTATATCAAATGATTAATGTTGGCCCGAATCTGTTTTTTTAATATGAAAATGGAAAAATCGATGTGAATTTATTTCACGTTGAAGAATAAATCGAATATTCATCAACTCATTCACTCCATAGTTCGATAGATCTTTTAAAGAACTTATTAATCGGACGAGAATAAAGATAGAGTCCCATTCTACATGTCAATACCGGCAACAATGAAATTTATAGTAAGAGGAAAATCCGTCGACTTTAAAAATCGTGAGGGTTCAAGTCCCTCTATCCCCAAAAAGTCTATTTGACCCCTAAAATATTTATCCTATCCCCCCTTTTCGTTAGCGGTTCCAAATTCCCTTATCTTTCTGATTCTTTGACAAACGTATTTGGGTGTAAATGACTTTCTCTTATCTTATCACATGTGATATAGAATACACATTGCAAATGAAGCAAGGAA